ACTTTCTTCTATTGTATAGAAAAAAAATAAAAAAAGTAGGTTCTTTTCTTGATTTGTTCCACAGCGATCGAACTCTCCCAATTTTTTTATTTAGAAAAAAGATATTATCAATTCTGTAAAAAATCGAAAACAAGTTGAGAAAAGCCGGCTATCGGATTCGAACCGATGACCATCGCATTACAAATGCGATGCTCTAACCTCTGAGCTAAGCGGGCTAACATAACCAAAATATGCGTATGCATAGGAATTTCATAAATGGGATCTGAATTCAAAATTGTTAGTTATTTATAACATAATTAAAATTAATACAAACATAGAAAATATATAATATCCAATCCAATATTTCTTATTTATATTATTTATTTGATATTTTAGTGCATAACATAAAGTACAAAATCGGGATTAATAATTAATATTAATATAATAAATTTCGATCGATTTATCAAATAGATATCTATTTGATTATTTCAAAAATATTATTATTGTAAATTTTAGTAAAGTAACTAATAATAATTAGGAATTTCCTATTTCGAAATGAATGTCTAATTTTACATTAAAAGAATGGTTACTTATAGTCATTCGATTCGTTTTAGTTCTATCAATTCTATATGAATAAATGGATTGTTTATTTCAACAAAAACAAAAAAAATGAACATTTTCATTTTTTTTTGTTTTTGTTATAGAGAGTCTGTATCTGTTTGCTTTAAGGAAAAAAAAAAAAATGAAAGAAAGAGAAAAGCCCAACCCAGATCAAAATAAAAGATTCCCTAATTTTCAGTCGGAAAGAGAAGATAAAAAACTAAGATGAAAAAAAAAAGAATCGACCATTCGAGTATTCCAAATTGCATGAAAAAATAATAGAAGTAGGGGCATAGAATAGAAATAGATATGTGGTATATATCTGTGTATATTGAATTGTGAATATATAGATAATAGAATCATTTCTAATTCAAACAAATAATGGTATCGAATATAGATGAAAGAGGGGGATATGGCGAAATTGGTAGACGCTACGGACTTAATTGGATTGAGTCTTGGTATGGAAACTTACCAAGTGAGAACTTTCAAATTCAGAGAAACCCTGGAATTCACAAAGGGCAATCCTGAGCCAAATCCTGTTTTCCGAAAACAAAGAAAAGTTCAGAAAGTGATAATAAAAAAGGGATAGGTGCAGAGACTCAATGGAAGCTGTTCTAACAAAAGGAGTTGACGATTTTTCCTTTTTGCATTAGGAAAAGAATCCTTCCGTAAAAATTACGGGAATGGATCAAAGATAAAAATATATATACTGAAATAGTATTTCAATTGATTAATGAAGATCCATTTGTGATAAAAATATTCACAAATGAAAGATGTGAATCAAATCCAAGTTGAAGAAAAGATGGAATATTCATTGATCAAATTATTCACTCCATCATAATCTGATAAATCCCTTGAAGAATTGATCAATCAGACGAGAATAAAGATAGAGTCCTATTCTACATGTCAATACCGACAACAATGAAATTTATAGTAAGAGGAAAATCCGTCGATTTAAGAAATCGTGAGGGTTCAAGTCCCTCTATCCCCAAAATGCCCTTTTAACTTTCTAATTTCTCATACCCTCTCTATCTTTAAGTCGTTATTTATGTGCTTTATTCAGTTTATATTCAGTTTATTCTTTCACAACTAAATTGGAATTTTTCTTTTTATTTTCAAAAATTTCTTATCATAATTACAAGTCACAAGTTTTGAAATATATATGTGAAACACATAGAATTTTTTTTATGATAAACGTACAAATGAAGATTTTATTTTTGAGCAAGGAATTCTCATATGCGTGATTAACAAAACAATACAAAATAATTCCTACTACTGAAACTAACTTACAAACTTTTATTTTTCGTCTTTTTTTTTTTTACTTAGTTGATATAGATTCATTGACATATACTCCAGTAATCTCATAAAATAAAAATGAGTCTTATGCGTCAAGAATGGTCGGGATAGCTCAGTTGGTAGAGCAGAGGACTGAAAATCCTCGTGTCACCAGTTCAAATCTGGTTCCTGGCACATGATTCATTGGTATGAGTATCTATTTAAGTATCTGTAGATATATTTTTCCTAGATGATTAAAGAATAAATGCATTTTTTTAGGTATATTCGCTGAATTTATAATGAAGAATTCTTTATTTATTTGATTTTGTTTACCTTTTTTTTGCGCTACAAAAAAAATCTTTCTATTTCGATAATATTCGAATGGTTTAATTAGTTGGTTGAAAGACCTAAAAGTCTAGTCTAATAGAGTTCAGGGGTGGGCTGGTAATATTAAAAATTCATCTTAGATGGATTACACAAAAAAAATCGAGCCCTTTTCTTTCTTTGTGTTTTTTTTCCGTTTTCTTCATCTCCTTTGATGTTACTATTTCTTTTTTGTGGCCATATAATTGTTGATGTTGATGTGCACGTTAGATAGTTCATGATAAATAATTTTTTGAGTTCATCTTATTTATTTTATCGGCTT